GATAAAAAGACCGACATGTCATATAACAATTGTATTAAAAGATAAATCTAAATCATTTTTAGATCAATCTAAGATTTAGATTCATATAAAAAAAATATGGATGAAAAATAAAATAGAATAGAAAAATATGGGACAAAAAATAAATCCACTTGGTTTCAGACTTGGTACAACTCAAAGTCATCATTCCTTTTGGTTCGCACAACCAAAAAATTATTCTGGGGGCCTACAGGAAGATGCAAAAATACGGAATTGTATCAAGAACTATGTACAAAAAAAAAGGAAAATATCCTCAGGTTTCGAAGGAATTGCACGTATAACAATTAAAAAAAAAATCGATTTGATCCAAGTCATAATCTATATTGGATTCCCAAATTTATTAATAGAGGGGCAAACACGAGGAATCGAAGAATTACAGATGAATGTACAAAAGGAGTTTCATTCTGTAAACCGGAGACTCAACATTGCTATCACAAGAGTTGAAAAACCTTATGGACAACCTAATATTCTTGCAGAATATATAGCTTTACAATTAAAAAATAGAGTTTCGTTTCGAAAAGCAATGAAAAAAGCTATTGAATTAACTGAACAAACAGATACAAAAGGAATTCAAGTGCAAATAGCAGGCCGTATCGACGGAAAAGAAATTGCACGTGTTGAATGGATCAGAGAGGGTAGAGTTCCCCTACAAACAATTCGCGCTAAAATTGATCATTGTTCCTATACAATTCGAACTATTTATGGAGTATTAGGTATAAAAATTTGGATATTTGTAGACGAGGAATAATCAACCTTGTCTTCCCATTCTGTCCAGTGATAAAACAAAAAATGACAAACTCTTTCATTCTTTTTTCGTTAAAAATAAAAAAATGAACAATTCTAATTCTATAAGGTTAAATATAAATTCGATTGATCATTTGGTATAATTGCTATGCTTAGTGTGTGACTCGTTAGTTTTTTCTTTATAGTTTCAAGTTGGGATTCAAAAAAAAAAAACAAACTGACCCCTGCTATAAACTTTGTAATTATATAAAATAAACTAATAAACAACTTATTGCTTCGTATTGTCGAGATCCCAAGAAACAGTCACTATATGAATGAGTGGATCTATCATATGGTTGTAGCAACTGAAATTCTTTCAACAAAAAATAGATCTGATTATGGGTTGTAAAGCAAAAAAAAAAAATAAATAAAGGGATGTGGATAAATGGAAGGATGATAGAAAGAAAGAACAAAAATATCAATGATATATGATTCCAATATGTATGGTCTATGAATCACGTCATAAAGGGCAGTGTGATAAAGCATCAATACTGATAATCAATACTGATAAGATAATTATAAATATAAGAATTTAAAAATGAAATAATTAAAAATAGAATAAAATAATAAAGAGCCTTCAGGTTAATAAAAACTGAGGAAATTGACTTGGGAACGAATTTTGTTGGAAGCTCCATTGCAAAGTTCGGACCTAACCATTAATGGAGAAGCTATGGGAACGACAGAACCTGTGACTGCATAGGCTTCTATTGAAAACGAATCCTAATAATTCATTGGGTGGGATGGCGGAACGGACCAAGAAAAAATTGATTTATTCTGAGAGGTTATGAATTGAACCTTCGAATGAAACAGGAAAGAGTAAATATTCGCCCGCGAAACCTCTATTTATTGGATTACAATCTTTTGTCGTAATTCGATAGAGGTAAAAAAAAAAAAATAAGGAAAGGATTCGTCATGTTATAAAAATAAAAAAGAGAAACATTACATTATCTATAAAGATACATAAATGTACACACACGTCTAGCTGTATTGTATATCTTGTATCTACATCTTCCTTCTTATGTAAGAAATTAAATATCAATAAAAGCCATTACTTGGTGTATTATCTATTAATGTGTACCTATTAATGTGTATCTATAATATTATTTTATTGAATTTGAATCCTTTCATTCGCGAGGAGCTGGATGAGAAGAAACTCTCATGTCCGGTTCTGCAGTAGAGATGGAATTAAGAAACAACCATCGACTATAACCCCAAAAGAACCAGATTTCGTAAACAGCATAGAGGAAGAATGAAAGGAATATCTTGTCGAGGCAATCATATTTGTTTCGGCAGATACGCTCTTCAGGCACTTGAACCTGCTTGGATTACAGCTAGACAAATAGAAGCAGGGCGAAGAGCAATGACACGATATGCGCGTCGTGGTGGAAAAATATGGGTACGTATATTTCCCGACAAACCTGTTACAGTAAGACCCGCGGAAACACGTATGGGTTCGGGGAAGGGATCCCCTGAATATTGGGTATCCGTTGTTAAACGGGGTCGAATACTTTATGAAATGGGTGGAGTATCAGAAACTGTAGCTAGAGCAGCTATCTCAATAGCTGCGCGCAAAATGCCTATACGAACTCAATTTCTTATTTCAGGATAGAGATGTAGAACTAAAAAAAAAGGGGTATTGGGGATGAAAAAACAACCGCAGGTTTATTTATTTCTGGACGGACAATATTTCTTTTTTTTCTTTCATACTTTTGCATTGAAATAACAGATTGAAATAAAAATGATATGATTCAACCTCAGACCCTTTTGAATGTAGCGGATAACAGCGGAGCTCGAAAATTGATGTGTATTCGAATCATAGGAGCTGGTAATCACCAATATGCTCATATTGGTGATGTTATTGTTGCTGTAATCAAAGAAGCAGTTCCCAATATGCCTCTAGAAAGATCAGAAGTAATTAGAGCTGTAATTGTACGTACATGTAAAGAACTCAAACGTGAAAACGGTATGATAATACGATATGACGACAATGCTGCAGTTGTCATTGATCAAGAAGGAAATCCAAAAGGAACTCGAGTTTTTGGTGCGATCGCTCGAGAATTGAGACAGTTAAATTTTACTAAAATAGTTTCATTAGCTCCCGAAGTATTATAAATAGTAGTAGATGAGACTATGATATAGTATAGGGTATCTGAAATAGATCAAATAGATCAAATTAGTAGATTGTGTCTCACGTATATACTTTATAAAAAAAAAAAAATAAAAAAAAGGAAACATGTTGATTATATCAAAATTAGGAGGAACCTATAATTCTAGTTCGTCATGGGTAGGGACACTATTGCCGATCTAATAACTTCTATAAGAAATGCTGACACGGATAAAAAAGGAAGGGTTCGAATAGCATCTACAAATATCACCGAAAACATTATTAAAATACTTCTACGAGAAGGTTTTATTGAAAACGTTCGGAAACATCAGGAGAGTAACAAATATTTCTTGGTTTCAACTCTGCGACATAGAAAAACCAGAAAAGGAATATATAAAACTAGAACCATTTTAAAGCGTATCAGCCGGCCCGGCTTACGAATTTATTCCAACTATCAACGAATTCCTAAGATTTTAGGTGGAATGGGAATTGTAATTCTTTCTACTTCTCGAGGTATAATAACAGATCGAGAAGCTCGACTAGAAAGAATTGGAGGAGAAATTTTGTGTTATATATGGTAATCTTCCACCTCTGGTATCCGAATTTGATCTCTAACTTCCTATTTGTAAAATAGAGAGGAAAAGTGAGTTATATAACTATTCCTCCATTAGTTGATACTTCAAGGAGGTTACCTGGAATGAAAGAACAAAAATTGATTCATGAGGGTTTAATTACTGAATCACTTCCCAACGGTATGTTCCGGGTCCGTTTAGATAATGAAGATCTAATTCTAGGATATGTTTCAGGGAGGATCCGCCGCAGTTTTATACGGATACTACCGGGAGATAGAGTAAAAATTGAAGTAAGTCGTTATGATTCAACCAGGGGACGTATAATTTATCGACTTCGCAACAAAGATTCGAATGATTAGGTTATTTTTTTAACCATGGGTATACAATTCGAAGTTAAAAAAAAAAATTCAAGAGACTTATTCTCTTCCAAGAAGTGGATTCAGAATTAAGGTAAGGAATAAAAAATATGAAAATAAGGGCTTCCGTTCGTAAAATTTGTGAAAAATGTCGACTGATTCGCAGGCGTGGACGAATTATAGTGATTTGTTCCAATCCGAAACATAAACAGAGACAAGGGTAATTCTTCTAAAAAAGAACTTTCAAAAATATATATATATATATATGTAAAAATAAGGTAAAGGATCTGTTTTAACATGAAATGGATATCTCCGTATCTTTTCTTTTTGTATATTTCTGACTCATAAATATGAGATGATAAAATATGACAAAAGCTATACCAAGAATTGGTTCACGTAGGAATGGGCGTATTGGTTCACGTAAGAATGGACGTAGAATACCAAAAGGCGTTATTCATGTTCAAGCGAGTTTCAACAATACCATTATAACTGTTACAGATGTACGAGGTCGGGTAGTTTCTTGGGCCTCCGCCGGTACTTCTGGATTCAAAGGCACAAGAAGAGGAACACCTTATGCTGCTCAAGCCACAGCGGTAAATGCTATTCGTACAGTGGTTGATCAGGGTATGCAACGAGCAGAAGTTATGATAAAGGGTCCTGGTCTCGGAAGAGATGCAGCATTACGAGCCATTCGTAGAAGTGGTATATTATTAAGCTTCGTACGTGATGTAACACCTATGCCACATAATGGATGTCGACCTCCTAAAAAAAGACGTGTGTAGAAATAAGAATTAAACCGATTTCAAGAGAAATAAATGATCAAATAATAATACTAGTATAGTATGGTTCGAGAGGAAGTAGCAGGATCCACTCGAACACTACAGTGGAAGTGTGTTGAATCAAGAGTAGACAGTAAGCGTCTTTATTATGGTCGTTTCATTCTGTCACCACTTATGAAAGGTCAAGCTGATACCATCGGTATTGCCATGCGAAGGGCCTTACTTGGAGAAATAGAAGGAACATGTATCACACGTGCAAAATCTAAGAAGGTGCCACATGAATATTCTACGATAGTAGGTATTGAGGAATCAGTACATGAAATCTTACAAAATTTGAAAGAAATTGTATTGAGAAGTAATCTCTATGGAG